GGCAAGAATTTTTGATTTTGTGAGGATCAATCAAATAAGGTTTTCGTTAGAAAAAGATTCTATAAAAGAAATGATAAATAGATACTAATAGAGCAAGAAAAGAAGGAAATAAAAAAAACATAGTATAGAAAAGATATCCAAAATTATATAGAAATCACTATCCTACCCTTAGTTTTTATTTCCTTAATTTAATTCCTTAATTTAATTGAATTTCGTTTGATTAGGGCAAAGTTCCTTAAAAACCTCTGCCTTTTTTAAAATATCCTGAACAGTTCCTGTAGGCTGAGCGCCTTTTTCAAGGAAATAGAGAATAGCGGGAACGTTTAAATAAGTTTGATTCTTGATCGGATCATAAAAACCCACTTTCCGAAGATCTCTTCCTTCTCTTCGGGATCGAACATCAATTGCAACGATTCGATAGACGGCTCATCGGGATAGATGTAGATGAAAAAGAACCCCCCCCTAGAACCGTATAGGAAGTTTTCTCCTCGTACGGCTCGAGAAAAAATGATTTGAAGTTTTGTCTATGGATAAAATTATAATAAATAGTAAAGGAATCCGTAAAATAAATTAGCCTATAATTTAACTTATAGTCATTTTTATTTAACTTACTTACTGAAAACTAAAAAATCATTTGTACTCATAACTCAAGTTCAATAATTATCAAATATATTAAATAAAATTAAGATATTTTTTTATTGAGTGGTCTTTAACCCCCCCTTTTGTCTCGTTGAAAATCTATTTGGATTCTTTATTCGGATCTGTGAGACAATTGAAGTGGTGTTTCCTTGTTCTGGGATCCTTTATCTTTGTTTTAAATCATTGGGTTTAGACATTACTTCGGTGCTTCTGAATCCTTTCAAAATGGTAGCAACATACCCCTTTTGTGATTTCTTTCTAGAATCATACCGACGGTTGATTCGTGCGCGATACACTGTGGATCGAAAACGTTTTGCGGTTCCAACAATTTTTTTGAATTGAAAATTTGCTCGAATCGGATCCTTTCAATTTCTATATCGATATCGAAGATATACTTACGAAGTTGTTCCAATTTATTGATTGGCATTAACCCTAGATCGTTGCCCCTGAGAAATTAATCCATACTTTCTACTCGAGCTCCATCATGAACTATTTACATTATAACCCAATAAAAAAGAAGGGTTCTAGTAGAATAGAACAAACGACGTCGAGCCAAGAGCACCTTCATTCCTATATAAAAGAAAATGGTGGATGTAAGAATAAAAATCCACACCGGATCGTGTCCTTCAAGTCGCACGTTGCTTTCTACCACATCGTTTTAAACGAAGTTTTACCATAACATTCCTCTAATTTGGAACCAGTATGGAATTGATTCAATTATGGAATCATGAATAGTCATTGGTTCAGTCGGTACAGAGACATAGTCATTTATATTTTTTTTCCTAGCTACATAGATAATAAATATTTTTTATTAAGAAATCTTAGCAAGACCCGGGCTTTTTTGTATGAACGGAAATTTTTTCTATAAATCTATATCTCAAAAAAATATCTAACAGAAATATCCAGAAATCTAAATATAGAAATAACATAACTAACAGAAATAACACGAATAAATAAATTCTATTTGACTCTGCCTGTTCAAGTGACTCAATCAATAAGATAGACTGACCCATTTCCAACTTCTCAAAGATTCAACCCATAAGGAATCATTACAAATCTTGATAATTGAAAAAGTTTCCTACTTCGACATCATTATTTGAGTCAAGTTTTACTTTTACAGTAAAGCCTACATTTGATTATCATAAGAAATAAGAATTTCTGTTTCTTTTCGAATAGAATTGTCAATGATTTAAAGCAAATAAGCTAAAAAGATCGAACAATAAAAAGAAATATCATTGTTAAATATTTAAATTTGAATATTTTAGGGATGCAAATTATTTTTCACAAAAATAGAAAGACTATTGTCACTGAAATAGGATAACAATACATACCCATAGGCTAAGCACTTCCTCGTTTTATATGTATTTTCATATTTTGTTTAACCTGAGGTTAAGTAATCTTTCTGCAACTGTGATCTATGCCCCATCTTATCTTTATCTGGATCACAAAAGGAGTCAGTTACATTTGCATGTCATTTGAACTCGATTTAGTTCATTTTGTGAAAAACTGAGATATGATTCCGAAAAGAATCATTAAAAATCAAAAAAGAAAGAAGAATAAGATTCTATCCAATATTAGACCTTGAAACAGAACCTTGTTGAACAAAAAAGATGTATTCGGATACAATGGATATGCTCTGGGACGGAAGGATTCGAACCTCCGAATAGCGGGACCAAAACCCGTTGCCTTACCACTTGGCTACGCCCCATTTATATTGTTATTGGACACTAATACTAATAAAGAATAATATTGGTATTAAGTGTTCGTCAATTCCAGCCCAACTATCTATAGAAAATCTTTCTTCTTTATTCTTCTTTATAGAATATATTATAGATTCGTGCTAGGATTTTGACATGTGTATATCTAGAATTCAACTGAATTTATTGATCATTACATACAATTCAATTAAGATATTGTATGAAAGTATGATTTCTTCTATTCTCCTTTGAGAATTGGAGGATTTTTGATTGAGCGGAAAAAGAAGGAGTTTTTTGTCTACCTTACTTTCTTCATTTTTCCTTATATAAATAACTCAATCAAAATGCAATTATCTCGACGAACAAAATGTCTGTTATGCTTAATATCTTTAGTTTGATCTGTCTTAATTCTGCCCTTTATCCGAGTAGTCTTTTCTTCGCCAAATTGCCCGAAGCCTATGCTTTTTTGAATCCAATCGTAGATGTTATGCCAGTCATACCCCTGTTCTTTTTTCTTTTAGCCTTTGTTTGGCAAGCTGCTGTAAGTTTTCGATAAGATCTTGAATACTATCCTAGAAAATTCATGATTTATTCGAGAAAAATTATAACAATTGATAAGATCAAATAAGTCTGGGAGTATGAACCTTCAATTCAAACATTGAAATTCTTGGCTAGCCGCAATAAATTTGGCTCGCCCCATTTCCCGATTCTAATCCTTTTTCCGGCGAAAGACCTTATTAGGTTAGGGTCCCTTAGAATATCTAATTGTGGGTATGAAAGTGATTTGTGATAATCAAAGACTCTTATTACAAATTTAAACTTCAGTTGAATTTCTGAACATTCTTTTCTATTTCTAGAATTCATTTCTTGGTGTCAAAATAGGATATGTGATATAAAAATGGAGGATCTATTATCTTTTCTCGTTTTTCTTTTTCAAAAAATGATCTTGGAGGTTGTGTAATGCTTACTCTCAAACTTTTCGTTTACACAGTAGTAATATTCTTTGTTTCTCTCTTCATCTTTGGATTCCTATCCAATGATCCAGGACGTAATCCTGGACGTGAAGAATAAAATAAAAATTTCGTTTTTCTTGCTTGATTTACAATTTTCTTAAGATTTTATTTTATATATTCATATTCCATACGTTTAACTAGTAAAAAAATCATTTAATTTAAAAGGGGTTTGCGAAATTTGAAAGAAAAAAAATAGAAAGTCATCAACGGAAACGGAAAGAGAGGGATTCGAACCCTCGGTACGAATAACTCGTACAACGGATTAGCAATCCGTCGCTTTCGTCCACTCAGCCATCTCTCCCAATTGAAAAAGATAATTACTATGTTACATTACACATCAAGTAAGGATTAACGAAAGTATTTCTTTCACATTCTTTATCGTTATTATATAATTAGCAATTCCATTTAGATGCTCGAAAGATCCAAATAGAAAGATAAATAAAGAAGACCTTCTTGCTTTTATTTTGTTCGAAGTGCCTTTTGGGCCTGGCCCGGTCAATACCCAGCCGGGCCTTTTTTTGTTCCAACGAATTCCATATATTTATAGGTATAGGAAACATACTCTAAAAAAGATACCCAATTTGGTATCTGTGTAAGAATTTCCATTGTGGGGTTTACATATACTTATCGTTTTTGTTATAATGGAAATTGAAAGGATTAAGAATCAATTAAGTATGTTTTGTAGTTTCTTATGTCATTAGGCAACCCCAATTTTAGATTCAAATCCAAGAATCATTCAGGAATTCTCAGTCAACGAATAGTTAATGGTTCCCATTTGTCATAAATTTTGTGACATAAATTTTGGCTTTTTTGAATGAAAATATACATTTGATTTTTCAATAGAAAAGTGAGGGGAAGTTTTTCGACATTTTATGTTTTGAGATACTATACAATCAATCGAAGGGGTGGTCAAACAAAAGGGGAAAAGGGTTTCTTTTAGAATTTTTATAAATTTAGAAAAAAAAGGATGAAATTAAAAAAGGGATGCAAGTACAATAAACTAAAGTTTAGTAATCCAACCCATAAAATTTTATCTTATTATGTATCGTTTTGGCGGCATGGCCGAGTGGTAAGGCGGGGGACTGCAAATCCTTTTTCCCCAGTTCAAATCCGGGTGCCGCCTCATCAACAAACGAATCAAAATTTATTATCTGCTGATATAAATCACCCAAATTTTACCCAACAGATAAGGCGATTGTTGATACTTGGTTGATTCTAAACATCTGTTCTGGGGATTTTGTAAAAGATTGGAAATCTTTCAATCTAAAATTCAAATAAAGATTATATTATAATGGTCGAAGCAAGACTTCCCGATTCCCTTCTACTGCTAATGTCTACTGATTGGGTCTTGAATTTCATTGGCATAGCCGCCGGCGGCTAACTAGTTGTGGAAAGTCCTTTATGTAATCTACATATATAGACTCGCGAGAATCTCTGAGTGTTCAGGCATTCAATCACTATTAGATTGAGATTGGATGGATAATTTACTTTTTTAAAGTGAAAAAAAAAATTATTATTATTTTTTTTTTTAACCCCTCGTCAAGAGTATAATATACTATCTCCCAACTGCTTCAGAGAGACAATCGGGAAAGGAAAGGGTACGGATTAGATCAAATAGGAAATAAAAGTATGTAATAGATAGCAATTGATCTATTTGTACTTTGAAGGGCAACAAAGAATGGGCCCTGTTTTTTTATTACTATATGTTCCATTAGTAACATTCCTTTGTAGCGTCATTGTGTATTTTAGTTGTGTTTAGTCTTTCCCGGTTAGAAATCATATAGGAATTTTTTAGAAATGGATTTATTTGATTGGTTCATCAATAGTGTTCGGCCAGAATCCCTTTTTGACTCTGGACCATGGATTCTACTATTATTAGTGAGCAATACAATAATGGAATATTTCTAGCATAAAGATAAGGGACATAATTGACATGGATATAGTAAGTCTCGCTTGGGCTGCTTTAATGGTAGTCTTTACATTTTCCCTTTCACTCGTAGTATGGGGAAGAAGTGGACTTTAGAAGGACTACTAATTTAGTTTAGGAATGAAATGGTATCAATTGTTTTATAGATCGTTCTGCAACGCATTTTTTATTTTTTATTTGAATTGAAATAATTTTCAAATCAAAATTTATTCATTTCGAAATTCCATTGGATTCTAGTGGAGAAATGTATTATATAACAGTAAAACAATTATTCAGTAAAACAATTATTTCAGAAAGAAAGAGAATTGGGTCCTACGTTAATTCCATATATGGATTAATCACTACATATATTGAAGATAGAAGCTAATATAGTATACCAACTTTATTAGAAAGTAAAGTACAACTTTATACACTACTATAACACTAATAGAGAGTATGGTAAGAAATTTCTTACCATACTCTCGGATCTCATAGAATACCGCTCATTATAGCCCGTTGATTTCATTTAAAACGCAAAAAAATAATTCTTTTGATTTGATTTCTTCAACTATTGATAAGAACTCAAAAGTCAAGTTTCATTTCAAGTAATTAATTATTTTGACTGACTGTTTTTACGTAAATGATAAGTAGAAAAGCAGTAGGAACTAAAATGAACAGTGCAGTAGCAATAAATGCAAGAATATTTACTTCCATAATCTCAATCTCATCGTTTTTTTTTTTATTTCACAATAACTCGGGATTTAATCCCATAGAGATGATAAATCTTTCACCTGTCAATTCCATGAATGCATTACCTATCGATGATCTTGAATCGGATCAATATCATGAATAACAATATCTGAGCTATTAAATTAATTCGTCGTCGAGAATTGAATAGTATAACATACGAAGATCTTTTATCCATACCGAATCCAAGATTGGATTCCCGGACCAATCAAAAATTCCTTTATTTATCCTTCTTTTCTGTTCTTTCTTTTCTATAACCTACCTTAGGTCTTCCGTATAGAACCATCAAATGAAGTATCCTCGTCCGTTTCCATTTCCATTAACTACAAAACGCCAACAAAAAATACAAGCGAAGTGGAAAAAGAGAGGAATTAGGTTGTAAATTTGAATGATCCAATTTTATTTGGAAGACAAAGAAGTATGAGAAAGAGGAGTCGCGGGAGAAAAGATGGAATATTCTATCAACTTCACTATTTTAGTTATTTTCATTTTATTTTAGTTTAGTGTTTGTTCTTTCTTCGACAGAATCCTGAAAAAAAGAGGGGAAACCCCTTCGGAATTAAATTATGATCTCTGTCCCTTCTTTCATTTCACATAAAATGGAGAGGTGAATTGATGTACTTATTGGATCCGTCGGGACTGACGGGGCTCGAACCCGCAACGTCCGCCTTGACAGGGCGGTGCTCTTGCCTATTGAACTACAATCCCAGGGAAATAAGAAGAGATCTAACAGAAAATTTGGCTTCTTTTTTATTCTCTCTTATCAGGTATTTCTTAAGAACAAGAGGGTTCTACCATTTGATAGTATATTGGCGAATTTTTGGGCCGAGCTGGATTTGAACCAGCGTAGACATATTGTCAACGAATTTACAGTCCGTCCCCATTAACCACTCGGGCATCGACCCAACGCCTAATTAGACGTTCCATAATCAACTTCCTTTCGTCTACCAGGCGGACTTGACAAATACATTTCACTTTTGATAAAATCCTACTCCTATGGTCTTGGTATACCCCTAGAGGGACTTGAACCCTCGTTTTCTCCGTGAAAGAGAGAGGTCGTAACCACTGGACCATAGGGGCACCAATGGACCATAGGGGCCTATGGCCACCTTTAGGAAATCAAAAAGCACTACACAATACAAATACAATAGGGAATAAGGCCTAAGGCCACCTTAACTTAAATATAAATCAGCCGAGGGACACCTTTAGAAGATGAATAGGATATGAATCAAACCGAAAAACTCGTTAACTTTTCTGGGGGTTAATGGTAATCAAACTTTACCATTAAACTATACAATCTTTCAACTTTATTTCATTGGTTTTTCTCGTCTTTATCTCTCTCATTCAGAAAGAGTTTTGCATTGGATCCAAGATACGGTACCTCTGAATCAGCAGAGCAGGAGATGCAAAAAAAAATGATTTACCAAAGTCTGATTTGGGAATTTTATTGAGCCCTAAATCATATCAAAGCCATATCAAATTATATATATATATAAAT